GCAATTGCAAAGGTAATAACTACTATGCCAGCCAAAATCATGATCTTCACCAACTTGGATTTGGTTCTCTCGCGAAAATCGCGAGTTGCAGAGATGAGAACCATGAAAAGCAAGATCCCGAATAAGAAAACAGAAACCGAGGAAACCACAAGAGTGAAGACTAGTAGAGTCTCATCTTTTGTCATTCTTTGCTCCTTTTTCACTCAATGATTCATTCGAATTTCCCAACCAAAAATTCTATATGTCTATTCTATGATATTTCTATATATATAGAATATGATATCTAATATGACACCCGATTTGTCAAAGGGATTGGATTGGTGACTTACCCATTCAGTGACTTTGGCACTGGACGTTCCAAAAACGGGTACTATCGGATCGGGTGAATTAGAGAATAGACAGAGGTCCGTTGGCATTTCAGCTTCTCTTCTCCTTTCAGGGCCTATCCGAAAGAGAATCCAGGACCTCTTCTCTTGGTCCTGAATATCAGAATAGGACGAACGAACCGGCCTCCGCGGATATCTTTGCTTCGGAACAAAACAATTAGCATTAGGCTCGGTCAACTGGAATGTGTATTATCCATATGGGAGATCTTCCAATCGAGAAGATCCATCGATCTGAGACGAAGAGAAAGGGCCAATTTTCTTTACTTATTCAGTTAAACCAAGGATTCGTTATGGAAGCAGATAGCAACAACCATTTCATCAGACATGCGTATTTTTGATTATCCGGTGGATTTACACAGTTTCATTAATGCAAATTGTTTGATGTAGTTAGTACTCAGGTTGTTCGACGCTCAAGAATTCTTATTTAGGCAGTTCATATCATCCCATACATAGTGTTTTGATCTAAGATTGCAATTCTTCCATGTTTCCGCAGTAGCATATTGTTCCATGGAGCTAGGGTCCAAAATAGGAATCAACAAGTATTTCCACGACTCTACCGCCCGGCCAATCCTGTTCCACTGAATCCCCTCCCTTTTTCATGGCCACAAACAATGTCTTTGTCATTTGATCCAGGAGCCTTCCGTTAGATAGGAACGAACAGCTTTGCTAAATACTGAGAACTCTCGGATAGAGTATTAGAATGAAAAGACCATTAATTATATAAGGAAGAACCCAGGGTTCTAGCCCATTCCCATTCCTAAATCAATAATTCGTAGTGCTTTTGCCTTTCTTGCGTACTCCTGGTGAACCAGTTGCTAGCCATATGTTTCGGAGGCTTTTTTCTCCAGGTACTGGTACTAAGCCGCTTTGCCATCTCTTCATCTTCATCTGCAAAGAATTCTCGACGTGAAAACACAGAGACAAAGGCCTGATCTTTGAATAGGAAAAAGAATGGATCCGAAGGGTCCCAAATCAATTGGCTTATTCGAAAAAAGCCCTCTTCTTTGAAAGATATATCTCGTGTCTGGTACTGCATTGTTCCACTCTGCAAGAAGTCCGAATCAGTCTCTTGCACCTCCTCCTTTTTATGATAAATATACCAGAAATAATTCGAATAAATAGCAGTCTCTGACAACTCATCCTCTTTAATCTGCTTGGACCCGCTCCAATACCCATAGGAAAATCCCCAGTCATATTCAGCGTACCTGTCCCTGCAATCAAATAGATTGTCCCAAGGGCCCCATATTCTAGGAGCCCAAGTTATGCTATTGAAAATTCGTTCCTCTAGCAGTTCCGGTTTGACCATTCCGTTCCCTTTTTCAAACTCCACTTCTTTTCATATAGCAATCCCTAATCAAAGAGAGAACAATATCCATTTCAAAACATTTCTAACGGATTCCTTGGTTCGGACCGACGAAGTAATGGCACTCGATTATTATCAACCCGAGTGCAATCTTTTTCTGTCGGTAAGGATTGCACCAGAGCACCTTCTACTTCTAATAGGCCATGAACTATAGATAGAGAAGAATCATTCTGAGCGAGTCCATAAGAAGCGACCCACTTTTTCATCGGTTCCGGGGGAAGACCAAAGATCTTGCGCGACCGGTCCGCCAGAAAAACTCAAAAGAGAAAGAAGTCTCGTTAATCTCTTCATGCTCGTTCCAAGTTCGAAGTACCGTTTGGCCAAAGAAAAAGCCGCTTCCTGACACGATTGCCTCTTTATATAGATAGATATAGGATCTATGGGGTTATTACTTAGAAGTCTATTTTGTACAAGATCCCCTCCTATCTGATAGAAAAGGGTCCCATGATCCCGAGCCGGTCTTATCTTGGCTCGCAAACCCCAAGTTTGTCTATGAAGAGCTAATCTAATTGTATTAGTTTCTATAATGGATTTCTTATGTGGAATACTAATGGATAGGGCCTCGTTGCTAAGTGCTACAAGATCTAGTGCACTGGAACTCGTGGTTATGGACCCGAATCCTTTAGTATTCCACATTGTCTTTTCCAAGTCAAAACCCCTAGTATATGAAAGAATGAAAAGGTGCTTTCGTTCTTGTGGAATAAGAAGCCCTCGTACCTTAATGAAAGGAAAATAGGAATTTTTCGTTAGGTATTTGACCAAATAGGATCGTCCAGTTCCTATGGAACCTATCACTAAAATACCCGATAGGGCTAAGCGGAACGAAAAGGGTTTTCCATGAGATGGTAAATGAAAACGATTAGCCCCACACGAGGGAATAAGTGATTGTCTGATAATGAGCAAGGAATATACGTCTTTCTGCTAAAGAGGAGAGGATCTATTAAACTCATAATTCATTAGATCCTTGTTAGCAATGTCAACTAGGTATCATAAGTAAATGGATCCCGGTTGTTCAATCCTTTGATAACCAGGGTCATTCTTTGCTAAAGAGAAATGATCACTATGGGTCAGACTCAATAGAATTGGATCCATTCCAAATAGCGAGAATTAGGATTCTTGATCCCTCTCAATCTCTCTTTCAATTCGAGGATCCAGAGAGGTGTTTTCATAGTCATCTCCGAATATTTGCCATCTCCGAATATTTGCCATCTCCGAATATTTTCGATTTCATTTTTCTATGATATGTCTTTCTATATGAAAATTGGTTATTTACGATGTACGATGATCCCTGTTAAGCATCCATGGCTGAATGGTTAAAGCGCCCAACTCATAATTGGTAAATTTGCGGGTTCAATTCCTGCTGGATGCACGCGAACGGGAACGTTCCATAAGTCTATTGGAACTGGCTCTCTATCTATGGAATCTCATCCATCATCCATACATAACGAATTGGTATGGTATATTCATACCATAACATAAGAACAATAAGAACTCGAATTCTTATCGATACTGGAACTCAGAGCATAGGAGGGAAAGTCGATTTATGGATGGAATCAAATACGCAGTATTTACAGAAAAGAGTCTTCGTTTATTGGGAAAGAATCAATATACTTTTAATGTCGAATCGGGATTCACTAAGACAGAAATAAAGAATTGGGTCGAACTCTTCTTTGGTGTTAAGGTAGTAGCTGTGAATAGCCATCGACTACCCGGAAAGGGTAGAAGAATGGGACCTATTCTGGGACATACAATGCATTACCGACGTATGATCATTACCCTTCAACCGGGTTATTCTATTCCACTTCTAGATAGAGAAACGAACTAAAGGAGAATACTTAATAATACGGCGAAACATTTATACAAAACACCTATCCCGAGCACACGCAGGGGAACCGTAGACAGGCAAGTGAAATCCAATCCACGAAATAAATTGATCCATGGACGGCACCGTTGTGGTAAAGGTCGTAATGCCAGAGGAATCATTACCGCAAGGCATAGAGGGGGAGGTCATAAGCGCCTATACCGTAAAATCGATTTTCGACGGAATCAAAAAGACATATCTGGTAGAATCGTAACCATAGAATACGACCCTAACCGAAATGCATACATTTGTCTCATACACTATGGGGATGGTGAGAAGAGATATATTTTACATCCCAGAGGGGCTATAATTGGAGATACTATTGTTTCTGGTACAAAAGTTCCTATATCAATGGGAAATGCCCTACCTTTGAGTGCGGTTTGAACTATTGATTTACGTAATTGGAAGTAACCAATTAGGTTTACGACGAAACCTAGAAATCGATCACTGATCCAATTTGACTACCTCTACGGGATAGACCTCAACAGAAAACTGTTGAGTAACGGCAGCAAGTGATTGAGTTCAGTAGTTCCTCATAGAAAATTATTGACTCTAGAGATATGGTAATATGGAGAAGACAAAATTGTTTGAAGCACGCACAGAACCGGAAGCGCCCCTTGTTTCAAAGAGAGGAGGACGGGTTATTCACATTTAATTTGATGGTCAGAGGCGAATTGAAAGCTAAGCAGTGGTAATTAAGACCCCCGGGTGAAAATAGGGATGTCTCCTACGTTACCCATAATATGTGGAAGTATCGACGTAATTTCATAGAGTCATTCGATCTGAATGCTACATGAAGAACATAAGCCAGATGACGGAACGCGGAGACCTAGGATGTAGAAGATCATAACATGAGCGATTCGGCAGATTTGGATTCCTTTTCTATATATCCACTCATGTGGTACTTCATCATACGATTCATATAAGATCCATCTGTCTAGAGATCGTCATATACATCTAGAAAGCCGTATGCTTTGGAAGAAGCTTGTACAGTTTGGGAAGGGGTTTTTTGAGAAAAAAGAAGAATCTACTTCAACCGATATGCCCTTAGGCACGGCCATACATAACATAGAAATCACACGTGGAAGGGGTGGGCAATTAGCTAGAGCAGCAGGTGCTGTAGCGAAACTGATTGCAAAAGAGGGTAAATTGGCCACTTTAAGATTACCATCTGGGGAGGTCCGTTTGGTATCCCAAAACTGCTTAGCAACAGTCGGACAAGTGGGTAATGTTGGGGTGAACCAAAAAAGTTTGGGTAGAGCCGGATCTAAGTGTTGGCTAGGTAAACGCCCCGTAGTAAGAGGGGTAGTTATGAACCCTGTGGACCACCCCCATGGGGGCGGTGAAGGGAAAGCCCCCATTGGTAGAAAAAAACCCACAACCCCTTGGGGTTATCCTGCGCTTGGAAGAAGAACTAGGAAAAGGAAAAAATATAGTGATAGTTTTATTCTTCGTCGCCGTAAGTAAATACGTAACTAGGAATATGGAAAATTGCATTTTTGGGATTTGCAATAATGTGATGGGCGAACGACGGGAATTGAACCCGCGCATGGTGGATTCACAATCCACTGCCTTGATCCACTTGGCTACATCCGCCCCTTATCCAGCTAAAGGATTTTCTCTTTTTTCCATTCATCATTATTCTATTTATTCTGACCTCCATACCTCGATCGAGATAGTGGACATAGGATGCCACTCTTTAAAATGAAAAAAGGAGTAATCAGCTGTGACACGAAAAAAAACGAATCCTTTTGTAGCTCGTCATTTATTGGCAAAAATCGAAAAGGTCAATATGAAGGAGGAGAAAGAAATAATAGTAACGTGGTCCCGGGCATCTAGCATTCTACCCGCAATGGTTGGCCATACAATCGCGATTCATAATGGAAAGGAACATATACCTATTTACATAACAAATCCTATGGTAGGTCGCAAATTGGGGGAATTCGTGCCTACTCGGCATTTCACGAGTTATGAAAGTGCAAGAAAGGATACTAAATCCCGTCGTTAACTGAATTCAGAATAGAAAGATTCAGAATAAACAAAATTTAAAAGATTCAAATAAAGTAAAGGTAGGCAGTTAATAACCTTATTTATGACAAGTTTCAAATTGGTAAAGTATACCCCTAGGATAAAGAAGAAGAAGAACGGGTTAAGGAAACTCGCAAGAAAAGTTCCAACCGATCGTCTACTTAAATTCGAACGGGTTTTCAAAGCACAAAAACGCATACATATGTCTGTTTTCAAAGCACAAAGAGTTCTTGATGAGATTCGCTGGCGTTACTACGAGGAAACCGTTATGATACTGAACCTCATGCCTTATCAAGCATCTTATCCCATCTTAAAGTTGGTTTATTCGGCAGCAGCAAATGCTACTCATTATAGGGATTTCGACAAAGCGAGTTTATTCATCACTAAAGCCGAAGTCAGTAGGAGTACTATTATTAAAAAATTCAGACCTCGAGCTCGAGGACGTAGTGATTCTATAAAAAAAACCATGTGTCATATAACAATTGTACTAAATATAGTAAAGAAATCTAAATAATCTTTAGATCAATCCAAGATTTCGATTCCCAATAAAAAAAAGAAATAGAATAGAAAAATATGGGACAAAAAATAAATCCACTCGGTTTCAGACTTGGTACAACCCAAAATCACCATTCCTTTTGGTTCGCACAACCAAAAAATTATTCTGAAGGTCTACAGGAAGACAAAAAAATACGGAATTGTATCAAGAACTATATACAAAAGAATAGGAAAAAAGGCTCGAATAGAAAAATAGAATCAGACTCAAGTTCTGAAGTAATTACACATATAGAAATTCAAAAAGAAATCGATACAATCCACGTCATAATCCATATTGGATTCCCAAATTTATTAAAGAAAAAGGGAGCAATTGAAGAATTAGAGAAAGATCTCCAAAAGGAAGTTAATTCTGTAAACCAGAGACTTAATATTGCTATCGAAAAGGTTAAAGAACCCTATAGACAACCTAATATTCTTGCGGAATATATAGCTTTCCAATTAAAAAATAGAGTTTCATTCCGAAAAGCGATGAAAAAAGCCATTGAATTAACTAAAAAAGCAGACATAAAGGGAGTAAAAATCAAAATAGCGGGTCGTTTAGCAGGGAAAGAAATTGCACGTGCGGAATGCATCAAAAAGGGCAGACTGCCCCTCCAAACAATTCGCGCTAAGATTGATTATTGCTGCTATCCAATTCGAACTATCTATGGAGTATTAGGTGTAAAAATTTGGATATTCGTAGAAGAAGAATAACTAACGCAGTCTTCCTATTCTGCCCTGTGATAGAATAAAAAAGACAAGAACTTTATTTTTCCAAAAATCCCTAAAAAAAAAGAAGAAATTATACCTCTTTCTATAAGATTTAATGAAAATTGATAAATCTTTTAATATAATTGCTATGCTTAGTGTGTGACTCGTTAGTTTTTTCTTTAGGGTCAAAAATGGAGATTGAAAAAAAATTGGCTGAACCCTACTAAAAATAGAAAAAAACTTAGTAATTATAGAAAATTAACTAATAACCAACCTATTGCTTCGTATTGTCGAGATCCTAACTAAGAAACAGTCACTATGTGAATAAATACATCCATAAAAAATGAGTAGATCTATCATATAGTTGTAGCAACTGCATTTTTTTCTCTACAAAAGAAACCAGATTCTAGGCTGTGAAGCAAAACTAAAGGGATGTGGATAAAAGGAGGGATGATAGATAGAAGGAAGAAGAATAAGAAAGATATATGATTCCAATGTGTATGGTCTATGAATTACATCGTAAAAAAAGCAATGTGATAAAGCATCAATATAATAAAATAATAAAAAAAAAGAGAGAATTCGAAATCGTAACTTTTGAAACAACAAATAAAAATTTAAAGAAATAAAAAAGAGCAGCCCGCGTTAATAAAACTGAGAAAATTGACTCGGAAAGAACTTTTTTGGAAGCTCCATTGCAGGATTCAAACCTAACCATTAAAGGAGAAGCTGTGGGAACGACAAAACCTATGACGGCATCGGATTTTATTGAAACGAATCCTAACGCTTCATTGGGTGGGATGGCGGAACAAACCAAAAAATGGCTTTATTTGATAAGGTTCTAAATTAACAAATAAGACAGGAAAGAGTAAATATTCGCCCGCGAAATATTAGAATACTTTACCACGATTCAATAAGAATAAAAATAAGGAGATTCAAAAAAAAAAAAGAAAGATTTTTTTTATATAAATATAGAATTTGAATATATTCTAGATCTTCTTTCTTGACTATATATTTTTCTATTTTAAGAAAGTAAAAAAAAACCAACTTTTTCCATTATATATTGATGCGTATCTATCCATAATATTTTTGAATATTATGGAATTAGAGAAATTCGCACGCTTTCTCATTTAATTCGCGAGGAGCTGGATGAGAAGAAACTCTCATGTCCAGTTTTGCAGTAGAGATGGAACTAAGAAAGAACCATCGACTATAACCCCAAAAGAACTAGATTTCGTAAACAACATAGAGGAAGAATGAAGGGAAAATCCTGCCGAGGCAATCGTATTTGTTTTGGTAGATATGCTCTTCAAGTACTTGAACCCGCTTGGATCACCGCGAGACAGATAGAAGCAGGACGAAGAGCAATGACACGATATGCACGTCGTGGTGGAAAAATATGGGTGCGTATATTTCCCGACAAACCGGTTACAATAAGACCCACAGAAACACGTATGGGCTCGGGAAAGGGATCCCCTGAATATTGGGTAGCCGTTGTTAAACCGGGTCGAATACTTTATGAAATGAGCGGAGTATCCGAAACTGTAGCTAGAGCAGCTATCTCTATAGCTGCCAGTAAAATGCCCATACGAAGTCAATTTCTTCGATTAGAGATATAGAACCCCAAAAAGGAGTATTGAAGATAAAAAACCCCAGGTTTGTCTTTCTGGAAAGACAATATTTCTTTCATCCTTTTGCATTGAAATAACAAATTGAAATCAAAATAATATGATTCAACCTCAGACCCTTTTAAATGTAGCAGATAACAGTGGAGCTAGAAAATTGATGTGTATTCGAGTCATAGGAGCCGCTGGTAATCAGCGATATGCTCGTATTGGTGATGTTATTGTTGCTGTAATCAAAGACGCAGTGCCCCAAATGCCTCTAGAAAGATCCGAAGTAATTCGAGCTGTAATTGTACGTACATGTAAAGAATTCAAATGCGAAGATGGTATAATAATACGCTATGATGATAATGCAGCAGTTATCATTGATCAAAAAGGAAATCCAAAAGGAACTCGAGTTTTTGGCGCGATTGCCGAAGAATTGAGAGAATTGAATTTTACTAAAATAGTTTCATTAGCCCCTGAAGTATTATAAACACTAGTAGACGAGATATAGATCAAAGAAAAAATTAGTAGATTGTGTCTCACGTATATGCGTTAAAATCCAAAATGAAAAGAAAAAGGAAAACATGTTGATTATAGAAAAATTAGGAGGAACCTAGAATTAGAGTCTTATGGGCAAGGACACTATTGCTGATTTACTAACCTCTATAAGAAACGCAGACATGAATAAAAAAGGAACTGTTCGAGTAGTATCCACAAATATTACCGAAAACATTGTTAAAATACTTCTACGAGAGGGTTTTATTGAAAGTGTTCGGAAACATCAGGAAAGTAACAGATATTTCTTGGTTTCAACTTTGCGATATCAAAAGAGAAAGACTAGAAAGGGAATATATAGAACTAGAACCTTTTTAAAGCGTATCAGCCGACCTGGCTTACGAATTTATGCCAACTATCAAGGAATTCCTAAGGTTTTGGGCGGAATGGGAATTGCTATTCTTTCTACCTCTCGAGGTATAATGACAGATCGAGAAGCTCGACTAAACAGAATTGGGGGAGAAGTCTTATGTTATATATGGTAATGGCTTCCCCTATAGTACCCGAATTCTATCTCGAACTTCCTATTTTGAAAATAAAAATCGAAAAATAGGAGAAAAAAATATGACAGAAAAAAAAAATTGGAGAGAAAAAAAAAACCCGAGAGAAGCAAAAGTTACTTTCGAAGGTTTAGTTACGGAAGCCCTACCCAACGGAATGTTCCGCGTTCGCCTAGAGAATGACACCATCATCCTGGGCTATATTTCAGGAAAGATCCGGTCTAGCTCTATACGAATACTGATGGGGGATAGGGTCAAAATTGAAGTAAGTCGTTATGATTCCAGCAAGGGGCGTATAATTTATAGACTTCCCCATAAGGATTCAAAGCGTACCGAAGACTCGAAGGATACTGAAGATTTGAAGGATACCAAAGATTCAAAGGATTAGGTTTTTCTAGGGTAATAACTTCCAAGTTTCAAAATTTAAGTGAAGAGACTTATTTTTTCCAAAAGAATAGATTCATAGTTATAAGAAAGGAATACCTATATATGAAAATAAGAGCTTCCGTTCGTAAAATTTGTACAAAATGTCGACTGATTCGCAGGCGTGGGCGAATTAGAGTCATTTGTTCCAATCCGAAACATAAACAAAGACAGGGGTAATCTTTCGAAAAAGGAGCTTTTCTTTCTAAAAAGTAAAAAAAAGTACCTACGGAAATGTCTAAATTCCAAATAAAAAAATGAGAGTAAAGGATCTATTTTACCCTGAAACGGATATCTTTGTATCTTTTTTTCTTTTTGTTACTTCTAACTCATATTTATGAGATAATAAAATATGACAAAAGCTATACCAAAAATAGGTTCACGTAAGAAAGTGCGTATTGGTTTGCGTAGGAATGCCCGTTTTAGTTTACGGAAGAGTGCACGTAGAATAACAAAAGGGGTTATTCATGTTCAAGCCAGTTTCAACAATACCATTATAACCGTTACAGACCCACAAGGTCGGGTGGTTTTCTGGTCCTCCGCGGGTACTTGTGGATTCAAAAGCTCAAGAAAAGCATCACCCTATGCTGGTCAAAGAACAGCAGTAGATGCAATTCGTACAGTGGGTTTGCAACGAGCAGAAGTTATGGTAAAAGGTGCTGGTAGTGGAAGAGATGCCGCATTACGGGCCATTGCTAAAAGTGGTGTACGGTTAAGTTGTATACGCGATGTAACACCTATGCCGCATAATGGATGTCGACCTCCTAAAAAAAGACGTCTGTAAAAAAATGAAACCGCTTTCAAGAGAAATAAACGATTCAATGATCAAATAATAATACTAGTCTGTTATGGTTCGAGAGGAGGTAAGAGGATCCACCCAAACACTAGAGTGGAAGTGTGTTGAATCAAGAGTAGATAGTAAGCGTCTTTATTATGGTCGTTTCATTCTGTCCCCGCTTAGAAAAGGTCAAGCAGACACTGTCGGTATTGCCTTGCGAAGAGCTTTACTTGGAGAAATAGAAGGAACATGTATCACACGCGCCAAATTTTGGAACGTGCCACACGAATATTCTACAATAGTAGGTATTGAAGAATCCATACAAGAAATTTTACTAAATTTGAAAGAAATTGTATTGAGAAGTAATCTCTATGGAGTTAGAGACGCATCAATTTGCGTCAAAGGTCCTAGATACATAACCGCTCAAGATATAATCTTACCGCCTTCCGTAGAAATCGTTGATACGACACAACCTATAGCTAACTTGAGAGAGCCCATTGATTTCTATATTGAGTTACAGATCAAGAGAGATCGCGGATATCATACGGAACTCAGAAAGAACTCTCAAGATGGAAGTTATCCTATAGATGCTGTATCTATGCCTGTTCGAAATGTGAATTATAGTATTTTTTCTTGTGGGAATGGAAATGAAAAACACGAGATACTTTTTCTAGAAATATGGACGAATGGAAGTTTAACTCCTAAAGAAGCGCTTTATGAAGCTTCTCGTAATTTGATTGATTTATTTCTTCCTTTTCTACACGCAGAGGAAAAGGGCACTAGTTTCGAAGAAAAAAAAAACAGGTTTACTCCATCCCTTTTAACCTTTCAAAAAAGAATCACTAATCTAAAGAAAAACAAAAAAGGAATTCCATTGAATTGTATTTTTATTGATCAATTAGAATTGCCTTCTAGAACGTATAATTGTCTCAAAAGGGCCAATATACATACACTATTGGACCTTTTGAGTAAAACTGAAGAAGATCTTATGCGAATTGACAGTTTTCGTATAGAAGATGGAAAACTGATATGGGACACTCTAGAGAAGCATCTCCCAATTGATTTACCTAAGAACAAGTTCTCGCTTTAAATCCATTGCAATTTTTTCCTCTTCTTCTTTTTTCTTTTTACTCTAACTCAAAAAAAAAAAAGAAAGCAATTTTGCATTTTTGGCACAATCTATATTTTCGCGAAATGGATCATAATAAAATGGATTTTAGGTATCTAGGGAAGATTCACTTGGAAGTAACTATTTCCTAGATACCCATGCGGGGGGCTTCGCGGTTGAATGAATCAATTCGAAAAATCCCTAAAAAAGACCTAAAGTTAAGGATTTATCAATGGGTAATGTTGCTCCAATACCTAACCAAAGAGCTACTGCAGTACCGATTAAAAAAACGGTCGTAGCTACTGGGCGACGAAATGGATTTTGGAATTTATTGACATTCTCTAGAAAGGGTACTGTCAATAAGCCCGTTGGCACAGAAACCATTAAGAGAACGCCCAATAACTTATTGGGTACTGTACGGAGTATTTGAAATACGGGAAAGAAGTACCACTCGGGTAATATTTCCAGAGGAGTTGCAAACGGATCCGCCGGTTCACCAATCATTGACGGCTCGAGAACCGCTAAACCCACATTACACGCAATAGTACCTAGAATTACTACTGGAAAAATGTATAAAAGATCGTTGGGCCACGCGGGTTCCCCGTAATAATTATGTCCCATCCCTTTAGCTAATTTTGCTCTTAATACAGGATCATTTAAGTCAGGTTTCTTTGTTATTGGGATAGGTGAATTCTTTAGGATCCATCCCCCAAAGGAACCGGACATGAGAATTTTTCATCATCCGGCTCGAGCAAGAATGAAAGAAATAAGACCGTGGAAGATCCACAATAGAATAGGGTATATAATGACTCAATGACTCAAGGTAAGAAAAGCTTTATCAGATTATCTTGTCCGAAGTTGCGCCTATAACTACTAGAATCCTATTCTTATGCGTAAATGCTCAATATCCAAGTGGGCTTACAAATTTGATCATGATCAATTGCTTTGTGGATTGTCTCTTAATTAGTTGGTGTTTATCCTCTCAATATCGTAAGTTTCTTACGTCCAAACAAAGTATTTACTTGTTACTAATAAAAAATCAAAAAGTTTAGCCTACGTTCTTCCTTAGATCCCTTCTTTTACTCCGATAGTATTGCGGATCGAAATCGATGCAAAGAAAATGAATGCATTTCCATACTATAATAAAAAGTAAGTGTAATAAATATAGAATTGGATCATATCACATGACTTATTCGATTTATACTCTATGGGATCTTCCGGAGCCTGTTCGTGGATGACATAGTTGGGGTATGATCATAGAAAATATTCTCCTCGAGTGAACCAGCCTATCCTTCCTAGATAGGGGACTTACATGTTGATTGGATGCGGAGACACCTTTGGTCGTGAATTCTAATGTGGCAGATCCAATTCTCTATCTGCATGGCCAAATTAATAATTCAAGTCACACACTCCCATAATCCGCCTTATTTTCTTTCGTAAAATTAACTTCAACTCTAACTATTTGTATTGTATCAAAATACTTCGAAGTTGAAGAGAAGTATCCAAATGACATGTCTTATTTTACAATAACCCATGTTTGTAGCAATGAAATACCACAACCTACCCTATATGATATATGAGAATTAGAATTCTCTATGATATGCCTTCCCTATAAAGGACCCGAAATACCTTGCTTACGTATCATTGGAAAGTGCATTAACATAAATACGGCAGTAAGCAGAGGCAGTACAAAGGTATGTAAACTATAAAAACGAGTCAAAGTGGATTGGCCCACACTAGCACTTCCACGTAATAATTCCACTAAAGGGGATCCTATTACCGGAATCGCTTCAGGTACACCTGTCACAATTTTGACTGCCCAATAACCAATTTGATCCCAAGGCAAAGAATAACCAGTTACACCAAATGATGCAGTCAATACAGCCAAAACCACACCTGTGACCCAAGTTAATTCACGGGGTTTTTTAAACCCACCTGTGAGATACACACGAAATACGTGCAGGATCATCATTAGAACCATCATACTTGCTGACCATCGATGAACTGATCGGATTAACCAACCAAAGTTGGCCTCCGTCATTATATATTGAACGGAGGAAAAAGCCTCTGTAACGGTTGGTCGGTAGTAAAAAGTCATAGCAAAACCGGTAGCGACTTGTACTAGAAAACAAGTAAGTGTAATTCCCCCTAAACAATAAAATATGTTGACATGAGGAGGAACATATTTACTAGTTATATCATCCGCAATTGCCTGAATCTCAAGACGTTCCTCAAACCAATCATATACTTTATTGAGATAGGTAACTAGCCCGACTCCCCCTCCCAGAACCGTATATGAAAATTTCATCTCGTACGGCTCAAGCAGAAACATACAAATTTTCAGCGGATATTAGAAAAAAAGTTCAAAACTTCATCAGCCACGGTATTCGATCGATTTGCCTTGAAGATATGAAATAAGAGAAATCCAGAATTTATTCTTTGTGATGATAATGCCAAAAAATCTCAAGTTGGCTCAACTGGATTTCTTTCCCGTATGTTGATCATTAGAGGCCTCTTGACTTTTCTCTTCCCTATTTTTTATTTATTTGATTTTTTTACTTGTAAAAAGATCAAATAAAAATTTATAGTGGTTTTCTGATAGAAATTATCTTGTTGCGATCCTATGAATCAGTTCAATTAAAACCTTAGATTCACACTAGAGCCACGATGATTGAGTCTCAAGCTAAACAAAAGGCAAGGGTTCTTCGAATAAGAACCGCTTGATGATCATTTATTGAAAAAGAAAAAAGTTTTCTTTTGGGCAAACAAAATTGGAAGGAAGAAAATTTCTTTTTTTATTAAGAACTACTTGAATTTTTTTTAGTCTGGTTGCGAGGTCTAAATAGTGAGTATGAATCATAGTTCCATTTTTTTTCTTGATCCACTCTATGTATTTCGTGTTCCAGATACTAGAATAAATAATATCCGACGAATTAGAATCATCTTGATAGAGATAACAGGCCCTTTCTATGTATTATCAATAGGATCAATTCTAACAAGTCACACACTCATATTCCAGAGATACCGAAACAAAAAAATCCACGATCGAACTACCAGAATGTCTAGAAATGTGGAGCTTAAAGTAGAAAGGCTTTTTTTGGATGGAAAAACTATGACTTCATAGTTTTAGTTAGTAAAAACCTAATTCGTTAAAATTCCGTCCAGTAAAACAGAAGAATTATAAATTTCTAAAATGATAGATAGGAATATCGCGAATAAAGCCATTGCGACCCCCATAAAAGGAGTAGTCCCCCAACCCGGAGCGACTTTCCCATATTCCGAATTCAGGGGTTTCAATAAACTACCTGCGCCAGTCCGTTTTGGCTTAGGTCTAGAACTATCTTCAACGGTTTGTGTAGCCATAAATTCTATTTAATCATTGGTGTTGACTTTGTATACTATTCCGTTGTAGTTGTAAATACACGATCTTTTCATAGATCCATTGTAATCTTGAAATTCTATAAAAATGGAAACAGCAACTTTAGTCGCCATCTCCATATCTGGTTTACTTGTAAGCTTTACTGGGTATGCCTTATATACCGCGTTTGGGCAACCCTCTCAACAATTAAGAGATCCATTCGAAGAACACGGGGACTAATTGAAGTAAGAAGTCTCCCCTCTGGGGGACTTCTTACTTCAATGAAATTATTTATTTCCTTCAATTAAATTATTTCATTTTTTAGTCGGAACCTTAGGTGGTTCTCGGAAGAAGATAGCGAAAAAAATTATCCCTAAAGTCGAAACTAAAAGGAACGTATAAACCAATGCTTCCATAGATTCGATCCTGGTTTATTTACAATTATAACTTCCACACCTATTCACTTATCATTTGGGATCATTTCCCATATAAAATAAAAAAAGAAAAAGAGTCAAAGAAAGGACAAGAGATGTTTCTCATGTCAAATCAAAAAAGAGAGGTGAAAGATACCATAGCAATGTGGTATCAGGCTGTCTGTCTCCTTGTAGTTGGATCTCCAACTTTTTGGAATGTTCCAAATTCCACTTGAGCATCCAAGTCTGGATCAATACCAGCAAAAACATCTCGAAACAAGGTTCGAGCTCCATGCCAAATGTGTCCGAAAAAGAAGAGCAAAGCAAAGGTAGCATGACCAAAAGTGAACCAACCCCTTGGACTGCTGCGAAAAACACCATCTGATTTCAAAGTAGCTCGATCTAATTCAAAAATTTCCCCTAATTGAGCACGCCGGGCATATTTTTTTACAGTAGCAGGATCAGAATAACTTACTCCATTAAGTTCGCCACCATAGAACTCCACTGTCACGCCTACTTGTTCAACACTATATTTTGATTCTGCTCTTCTAAAAGGAACGTCCGCTCTCACAATTCCCTCCTCATCTACCAAAACTACCGGAAATGTTTCAAAAAAAGTAGGCATACGACGTACAAAAAGCTCGCGTCCTTCTTTATCTCTAAAGACAGGATGTCCTAACCATCCAACAGCTATTCCATCCCCATTGTCCATTGAGCCTGCTCGGAATAATCCCCCTTTTGCCGGATTATTACCAATATAATCATAAAAGGCTAATTTTTCGGGAATTTTAGACCAAGCTTCTGACAAACTAAGATTTTCGGCTAACCCATCGCTAACTCTTCGATATATTTCTTGCTGAAAGTATCCCTGATCCCACTGATAACGAGTAGGCCCAAATAATTCGATTGGGGTAGTTGCCGATCCATACCACATAGTTCCGGCAACTACGAAAGCAGCAAAAAAAACAGCAGCGATACTACTGGAAAGTACAGTTTCAATATTACCCATACGTAATCCTTTGTATAGACGTTGTGGCGGACGGACACTAAGATGGAATAGGCCTGCTAATATGCCCAATGTACCCGCCGCAATATGATGCGAAGCTATTCCTCCCGGAACGAAAGGATCAAAACCTTCTGCACCCCACGCAGGATTTACAGCTTGTACTTTTCCAGTTAGTCCGTAAGGATCGGACACCCATATCCCGGGGCCATATAAACCCGTTACATGAAATGCACCAAAGCCAAAACAAGCCACCCCTGCAAGAAATAAATGAATTCCAAAGATCTTGGGCAAATCCAAAGAAGGTTTTCCCGTCCGCTCATCACAGAATATTTCTAGGTCCCAATATACCCAATGCCAGATAGCTGCCAAGAAACACAAGCCAGAAAACACAATATGCGCACCTGCCACACCTTCATAACTCCAAATACCCGGATTCGTTACAGTTCCTCCTGAAATACTCCAACCACCCCACGAATTGGTTATTCCTAAACGAGTCATGAAGGGGATGACGAACATACCTTGTCTCCACATTGGATCCAGAACAGGATCAGAGGGATCAAAAACCGCTAATTCGTATAAAGCCATCGAGCCGGCCCAACCAGAAACTAGAGCTGTGTGCATTATATGCACCGAAAGCAATCGACCCGGATCATTCAATACGACAGTATGAACACGATACCAAGGCAAACCCATGGAAATACCCCTTTAGCAAAGAAAAATAGACACGATGTCGCTTTATTTTATCGCATTGGAAAAAACAATCCATACATATCCTATGTACCTAACCCTTCCAGGGGATTCTATGTCAGAAAGCGTGAATATTTATTTCATTCCATTAAAAATAACAAGCCAATTCTGTTTGTAAGAAGAAAGAGAAGCAGATCTATTCTATACTCGATAAGTGCCAATATGCAATGGGTAGCTTGGGCTATTTGGAAAAATGAAAAATAGATCCTTAATCCCTCTTTGTTTATCATTCGAATCACGGATTCCTTTTTCTTTATTCAATCTGTCTTACCTTCTAATCTTTCAATCTATGTATTATTTCAATCTATGTATTCATAGAATCTATAGTATTCTTATAGAATAAGAAAAAAATGAAGATAATAAACTGTGGATTCTTTCTTTCTCTTCCATTCTTACGTTTCCATATTAAAGTGTAGTTTTCTTACTTAAATTTAATAATATTAATCTAATATGCCCATTGGTGTTCCAAAAGTACCTTACCGGATTCCTGGAGATGAAGAAGCGACTTGGGTTGACTTATACAATGTTATGTATCGAGAAAGGACACTTTTTTTAGGTCAAGAGATTCGTTGCGAGATCACGAATCATATTACGGGTCTGATGGTATATCTCAGTATAGAAGATGGAATTAGCGATATTTTTTTGTTTATAAACTCCCCTGGCGGGTGGTTAATCTCAGGAATGGCGATTTTTGATACGATGCAAACGGTGACACCTGATATATATACAATATGCCTCGGAATAGCCGCGTCCATGGCCTCCTTCATTCTCCTTGGAGGAGAACCCACCAAGCGTATAGCATTCCCTCACGCTAGGATTATGCTTCACCAACCTGCTAGTGCTTATTATCGGACAAGGGCATCAGAATTTTTACTAGAAGTGGAAGAGTTACACAAAGTTCGCGAAATGATCACAAGGGTTTATGCACTAAGAACAGGCAAGCCTTTTTGGGTTGTATCCGAAGACATGGAAAGGGATGTTTTTATGTCAGCAGACGAAGCCAAAGCTTATGGACTTGTCGATATTGTAGGGGATGAAATGATTGACGAGCACTGCGATACGGATCCTGTGTGGTTTCCAGAAATGTTTAAGGATTGGTAGTGGCTGGATTTCTTTAAAATTTATTTCAAACCTAAATTCAGGTTTTATGCTATTTTATAGAAAATAGAAATACTTCATGATGATGGATCATCAGGTTAAGATCGATCTAAACCAATCCATTTTTTCTATATACATACGACATGCCAACGGTTAAACAACTTATTAGAAATGCAAGACAGCCAATACGAAATGCTAGAAAATCGGCCGCGCTTAAGGGATGTCCTCAGCGTCGAGGAACATGTGCTAGGGTGTATGTGCGACTCGTTCAGATCATGAGTTCAAACAAATAAGAAAATTTTTGAAGTATCCATGATCGGTACCAATGAATAGGATAGAGAAGCTCTATCCATAGATTTCTATGGTATATGGAATTTATGGTTTCCTTTGATGTGATGCAAATTCAATCATCTAGATTGGAATTGGAAGAAGCAATTCCTCCATTGGTAGTAAATGGTTATCCATTAAGCGGAGGAAATAGTAATAAAAAGAAAAAGGTTTCTGCTCCTTTATCTTAAAAGAACGGACTAAAGGGCCAGCAACTTAGCCAACTTTCATAATTAAATACCGTTACTGTATGAATAACTCTTATTGTGAAAAGAGCTATTTACTCTATAATGGATAGGTAGAGCCAAAGAATGTGAACTATACAAGTTCACAATACCTTTTGATGAAATGAAAGAAAGGGCTCCGGTGTATAGAGAGGGCCTCGCCGTTTAAAAGGGAACCATAGAAACGATGGAACCCACTGTTTTTTTAATATCGTTAGAATTTGTTATTTCTATGCGAAATAACTGAAGAGAATAGAATAAAAATCGTGGTTGGGAAGGTTATAGTAGCAAAAGCCATTGGAATTTATATTTTATATATCGGAATAATCCGTTTTGTTATTAATGGGAAAAACTGGGTTAAAAAAAAAGAAGAGAAATCATTAGTTATTCATTAAGGTTAATTTGATTCAATGACCAGAGTTCCGCGAGGATATATAGCTCGGAGACGAAGAACAAAAATGCGTTCATTTGCCTCAAACTTTAGAGGGGCTCATTTAAGACTTAATCGAATGATTACTCAACAAGTAAGAAGAGCTTTTGTTTCTTCTCATCGAGATAGAGGCAGGCAAAAGAGGGATTTTCGTCGTTTGTGGATCACTCGGATAAACGCAGCAACACGGGTATATAACGTATTCGATAGTTATAGTAAATTAATACACAATCTGTACAAGAAGGAATTGATTCTTAATCGTAAAATGCTTGCACAAGTAGCTGTATCAAATCCAAATAATCTTTACACGATTTCCAATAAAATAAAGACCATCAATTAAAGGAATAAATAAAGTAATATACAGGAATAATTAAAACCGAATTCCCGGAGAGGGAACTCCGGGAAGATACAATAAATTAGGATTAAGTGGTAGGAATCAACGAGCATGTTGCAATAAATAAAAAAACTATTTCTTTTTTCCCATTTTTCTTTCTTATAACAAACACAAGAATCAAAACTGGATTACTTTCTTTATATATGAGTCTGACCCTTTCGAATAAAACATCAACAATCGGAACTTAAGTTTCGATTGTTGTTTCTTAAATTCTGGTTGGAGTTTCTTAAGTTTCGATTGGAATTAAACTTTTGTGTTAATTGAGGAATAGGTCTATTTTTTCTGTGTCTAGGACCTGTAATTATTGAAATTGACTGGGCTTGAAATTGCTTCTCATTCTCATAGTTACGAAATGGTAAGAAAGATAAAATACGAGCCTGTTTTATAGCAAGAGTAATTAATCGTTGTTGTTTCAAGGTTAATCTATTTATTCGTCTGGATAATATTTTTCCTTGTTCACTAATAAATCGATTAATTAAACTCATGTTTCTATAATCAATTCGATCCCCCGGGCCTATTCGAGAACGCCTACGAAAAGGTTGTTTGGATTTACGAAAAGGTTGTTTGAATTTACGAAAAGGTTGCTTTGATTTATGAAAAGTTTGTTTGGATTTACGAAAGGGTTGCTTAAATTTACGAAAAGGTTGTTTAGATATATACATGATTTATTCCTTATTTAAAATAAAAATTTGAAAAAATAAAAAAATGGATTTCTTTATTTTATTAATTTGGGATCCAGAAGAAGCAGTCTTTCTTTGGTCCATATATTATTTGATTTATATACTATATATAAAAATATAAACCCTCGATACATATGAAATAATATCTACCTAAAATCAGACGAGTTGATTTGTATTTTGTATTCCATCTATGTTCTATATATTTAATAAGAAGTTCTTACTCTTTCTGTTCTTTGGAAAAATTGAACACACGATGCTCCTATTTCTTTATTTCATTATGAGTCGTATGCTTGCGACAATAACGACAAAATTTTCTTAATTCTAATTGTCCGGGTGTATTGTGGCGATTCTTTTGAGTACTATATCTAGAAATCCCTGTCGACTCCTTATTGGTACCCTTTCGAACACAATTAATACATTCCAAAATAACTCGGATTCTAACATCTTTGCCCTTGGCCATGAACCTCCTTTCCTTTTTGGATCGACTTAACTTAATTTTTATACCTATTCTTTTATTCTTCTATTTTGAATCCAAAGAAGAAGAATAAAATCCATAGAAATTCCTAACTAAAAATGGGATTTCTAAAGATTTTGTTGTAATTCTTCGAATTCTCTAACGAATCCAATCCAATAGAATACAAAATTTTTGAAATTGGTAAATTAAGTAATAAAAAATGGAGAAATAATTAAAGAATACAATCCTTATCTATCTTTTCTTTCTTTTTGCTTCTCAAAATATACTAAAAAAGAATTCAAAAAGGTAAAATCTTCGTCATGTCACGAAGAATTCTATCTCTCGCATAGGAAGAATTAAAAAAAAGGGAATGACAAAGCATCTGGGAATAAACGATTGATTTCTATCAATAAACCTGCTAAAGCCCCAAACCATAGAGTACTTAGCACGGGTGCTACAGAGAGATATGTTTTTATATCCCGCATTGAAAATCCTCCTTCCGTATTGGAATACATATATGATCAGATACTCTTGCCCAAGATCCTTTGTATTTCTTTTGTTTAGGCGAAATTCCTAACTAAAAAAACAAAATCAATATTCTATATATATAGAATGAATCATAATAAATGAGATTTTCCTATCCCTAAAAAAGATGACCCCTTCTTCCTATACATTACTAAGAAATAGGAATCCTTCTTTTATAGGTGAAATTCGACTGGATTTTAGATGTATACCCTTCCTTGATTATATGAGACCAAAAACAAGAAATGACAAGAAAGTTCTATATAGATAGAGAAATAGAAGAAAATTACGATGTGGAAAACAAGAAAGGATTTATGTACAATGGCATTGTACAACAATTTGGAAAAGGGATGTAGCGCAGCTTGGTAGCGCGTTTGTTTTGGGTACAAAATGTCACAGGTTCAAATCCTGTCATCCCTACCTATTAATTCTCTCTTCTTTATGGGCAGTAGCGGGGAGATCGATTAAAGTGGGTATAACTTGAATTTGTGGATACTATACGGACGTGAGACACGTTAGGAGTAGAAAAGGATTTTCTTTTTGTTTTGAAAGCGCTCTTAGTTCAGTTTGGTAGAACGCGGGTCTCCAAAACCCGATGTCGTAGGTTCAAATCCTACAGAGCGTGATTCCATATATCTTATGTCGAAACACAGTAAAAAAACTAAAAAAAAAAAACAAAGTAGAATTGCAACTCCAATTTGACCTCCTCCAGACCAGAGAAGAGAGGAGGTCAATCAAAAAAGAAATATTACTCAATCAAAGATCCAACTGATCCCCACGCCTGTATTGCAAATACGCAGTCACGAATAATCCCGCTAAAGTAATAGGAATTAGGCCTAAGACGATTCCAAATAGAAAAACTTCAATCATTTCGATTTGATTTGTTCGAGGGGATAAAAAAAAAGAGGTACGATCTATCTCTAAATAATAGTCTAAATTATCCACGAATCTCAATGACCAAGAAAAGAATTGGTAATTAGTGTGGAAAAGAGT